TTACAGTATCACGGGGGCCCGCCCCAAAGCATGGACATTCATCGTTCTTGAGGCCATAATTTTAACTCGATACTAATATTCACGTCAAACACATAGCAATTTTTACAAAAAAAGTGTAAAAAATTTCACCCGCCGCAATAGACGAATTCCCATCAAAAAATTTGATGACACAATTCCACACATGTATATATATATATATATAGATAGTGGTACTACCCATATAATGGTTTATATTACATATATTGATATAGTACATATATATATAAGACGTACATACTATGGTATACCCCTATATATGGTATATATTACATAGTACTACCTATGCATTATATTACATATAGTCCATCTACCCCCCCCTTAAATGATACTCCGTACATAGTGGCCCCCCTACTGATCCCTACACATACCTCCAGTCCCCCCACACATATGCTTTCCCCCATGTTCGTCCACCCCACATTCGTTCCACCCACCCATTAGGCCCAAGATACCTACCTATTATATCTCCACTCCTCCTTTTTCCATGAGTCAAAATTTTTAATGATGTATATATATAGTTAAATTTTGCAATAATTCACTCTCCTAATTTCTCCATGGTAGTATTTGATGCATTACGCCCTAGAGTTTGCGGGCTGAATAAACAGCATGCTGTTGTGTCGAGAGATTTACGCGAACAGAGAGTAGTCTAATCCATGACCTTAGCTTTGGGAGTTAAAAGTAGGGGTTGAAGTCCCTTCTCTCTGATACCGCCAGCACAGCACTAGGAGGGACACTAACCCCCAATCTCCGGATTACAAAACCGGTGCTTTATATTAAGCTACTAGGGCAAACTTCTCCTAAAACTTTATTTTCTAACCACCCAGTTAATGGAGTGAGGACCAAGAAAATAGCAAAGTAAATCACTGAAGCCACCTGTCCGATAATCACAAACGGATGCTCGACAGGCATTCCACCGATTCAGGTTAAAGCAATCATATCGGCCACAAGAGCTCAGAATAACAGCTGAGTTGTCGGTCGGAAGGCGGACCCTCGCTGCTTAGACGTGTGAAGAATGGGAACCAGCGCAAGAACCAGAATTGAAAAGAACAAGGCTAGAACCCCACCCAGCTTGTTAGGGATCGACCGTAGGATGGCGTAGGCAAAGAGGAAGTATCACTCGGGCTTAATATGGGGAGGAGTGACCAGGGGGTTGGCAGGGGTAAAATTCTCTGGGTCTCCAAGAAGGTTAGGCGAGAACAATGCAATCGAAGTCAAAGCCACTAGTAAGATAACGAACCCCAACAAATCCTTATAAGAAAAGTAAGGATGGAATGGAACCTTATCAGTGTCAGAATTCAGCCCAGTAGGATTATTTGACCCTGTTTCATGGAGGAATAGTAGATGAAGCATTGTTGCCCCAATAACAACAAAGGGAAGTAAGAAGTGGAAAGCAAAGAAACGAGTGAGAGTGGCCTTATCTACAGAGAACCCACCTCAAATCCACTGTACCAATGCATCGCCAACATAGGGCACAGCCGATAACAAGTTTGTAATTACAGTAGCCCCCCAGAACGACATTTGCCCCCAGGGAAGAACGTAACCTACAAATGCGGTCATCATAACTAACAACAGAAGGACTACCCCGATGTTCCATGTCTCCATGTAAAGATACGACCCATAATAGAGCCCCCGTGCAACATGGATATAGATACAAATAAAGAAGAAAGAAGCACCGGTTGCATGAACACTACGAATCAGCCACCCATAGTTTACATCCCGACAAATGTGGGCAACCGAAGAGAAGGCGGTGGAAATGTCCGAAGTATAATGTATGGCTAGAAACAGCCCCGTTAAGACCTGTGTAATTAAACACAACCCTAGCAGGGAACCGAAATTTCACCATGCCGAAATATTGGAAGGGACTGGCAAATTTACAAAGGTATCGTTAGCAATAGCAAGTAAAGGGTTTGTCACTAGAAGATTTTATAGTTGAATAACAACGATGGTTTTTCAAGCCATTAGTCCTGGTTAGAGTCCTGGTAGAATCTATGGCTTATCCTTTTTGTCTTTCTTTAATCGGACTAGTGCTAGGCTTAGTAGCCGTAGCTTCTAACCCTGCCCCATACTTCGGGGCTCTCGGATTAGTTGTAGCCGCAGCAGCTGGATGCAGCATCTTGGTCGGGCATGGCGGATCATTCCTTTCTCTAGTACTACTAGTCATTTACCTTGGAGGAATGATAGTAGTCTTTGCATACTCAGCTGCCCTGGCAGCCGAACCATATCCTGAGACCTGAGGAGATTGATCGGTCCTAGTATATGTAGTGATTTACACTGCTGCAGTACTCCTGGGGGCCTGCTTCTTTATAGGAACCTGATACGACTTCGGCTGAGCGGTGGTAGATGAGTTTAAAGACTTCTCTATCCTACGAGGGGATTTCAGTGGCGCCGCCCTCATGTACTCTCTGGGGGGAGGAATACTATTTATCTGCGGATGAGTTCTACTTCTCACCCTATTCGTAGTTTTAGAGCTCACCCGAGGAGTTGAGCGCGGAGCTTTACGAACTATCTAAACAGACAATGTGTAAAGTGCCGTCAAAGTGATTGTAATGAAAAATACCGCTAAATAAGCTTTAATTACCCCCTGCTGAGCGTTATTTACTGTGTTAGACATTGGAATAAAACTATTGCCTACCCCCTTAGGACCTGCTTTCTCAAGCCATGTCTGGTCTACTAATTGAGTCATAGTTTTCTGCCCTAACGTCAGATTAAGCTTAGAAGCATGTCGGTGAACAACAGTTTGGTAATAACCCAACATAACAGAAAAATTATAAGGAGCCGTGTTTAGGCTAGACTTAACCTGCTTTGTAGTCAAACTGGCAAGCTGTGCAGCCACAGATGCACCCGCAATAGTCACTAGAAGGGCACTCACCTTTAGTAAGACTGGCATAGTCATTACAGGAGTCTTCATGGGCAAAAAATTGGAAGAGATAACTAACCCTGCAATAATACTTCCCCAGGCCAAACGCTTAATTGGGTTTGAGGCCGCCGGGGTATTCTCATTGATGGGTGACAGGGGGAGGAACCGGGGGTGCCCCATTAAAGCAAGGAAGGCTATCCGAAAGCTATATACAGCTGTAAACGCAGTAGAAACTAAGGTTAAGGCGAGGGCCCAGGCGTTCAAGTGAGACGTGTTTAGAGCCTCAATAATACTGTCCTTTGAGAAAAACCCAGCCAAGAAAGGCACTCCCGTTAAGGCCAAACTCCCAACCATCATACATGAGGAAGTCAGAGGAAGAAGATTATGCAGTCCCCCTATCTTTCGAAGGTCCTGCTCATCATTCAAACTATGGATAATAGCCCCGGAACACAAGAACAACATAGCCTTGAAGAACGCATGGGTACAAATATGAAGAAAGGCCAACTGAGGCTGATTAAGCCCGATTGCAACCATCATAAGTCCCAACTGGCTAGACGTTGAAAACGCTACAATTTTCTTAATGTCATTCTGCGTCAAAGCACAAGTGGCCGCAAATAGACTTGTTAGCGCTCCCAGGCATAAACAAATTGTAAGGGCTATCTGATTGTCCTCCATCAATGGATGAAGCCGAACCAAAAGAAACACCCCGGCAACAACCATGGTACTTGAATGCAGTAGAGCGGATACCGGAGTAGGGCCCTCCATGGCCGAAGGAAGCCAAGGATGTAAGCCAAATTGGGCAGACTTGCCAGTAGCAGCTAAGATTAGAGCGAGTAAAGGCAACGTCAGATCCACCCCATTGGAGGCAGCAAAAACCTGCGAGAACTCCCAAGAATTTAAATTAGTAGCAATCCATGCCATAGCTAAAATGAGCCCAATGTCCCCGGTACGATTATAAAGAATAGCCTGCAGGGCCGACACATTAGCATCCGCACGAGCATGTCACCAGCCAATTAGCAAGAACGACATAATCCCAACCCCCTCCCAACCAATGATCAGCTGAAACATGTTGTTAGCCGTCACTAGAACAATTATGGAGATCAAGAAAATCATTAAATACTTAAAGAACCGGTTCATGTTAGGGTCTAGATGCATGTATCAAGTGGCAAACTCTAAAATGGACCAAGTTACAAACAAAGCAATAGAAGTAAAAAGAACTGAATAATAATCAAACTTAAAGCTCGAATTAATATTAAAAATTATCGTGTTTATTCACTGCCAATTAAGGGCAGTGGCCTCCAAACCCTGATCCACAAGCAAAAAAAGTGGAAGCAAGCTTACAAACAGAGCTGTGGTAATAGCAGGGAGGACATAAGAACTTGCCCAATCCTTTTTAGTATGCGCAGACCCCAAAGTGGTTAAGATGGGAAACAAGAGCAACACAAACACAGTTAGAGAACTCGAATTAAAGCCTAAAGTTGACAAATGCATAGCCTCTACTTGGATTTGCACCAAGAGTCTTTGGTTCCTAAGACCAACGGATCAGCTGTTATCCTATAGGGGCCCGAGCGAGCCATGGAATTTAACCATGATTCTAAGAATTAGCAGTTCCCAACGCCTCATAGGCCTCCCTCGGTAGACAAGAAGTGTTTATCTCCTATCGCTAGAATCACAATCTAACATTTTATTTAAACTATGTCTACATAGACACCAGCCCCATACTAGTTCAGGCTTTAAAGCTAAAAGTATCACTGGGATCAAATGAAGGGTGATCAACAGATGCTCTCGCGTATGAGAGGGCTCCAAAACATTAATATGCCCAGGGACCGGGCCCTGTTGAGTAGCCTGGAATACATACAAAGAATAAGTAGCAGTAATTAGTGTCCCCAGCCCTGTGAAGATAATGGTCCAATGAGATCAATTGAACAGAGACATAATAATTATAACCTCTCCTACAAAATTAGGAAGAGGTGGAAGGGCTAAATTAGCCAAACTCGCAAAAAACCACCACGTCGCCATAAGAGGCAAGACCATTTGCAGCCCCCGCGCTAACAATAGGGTACGACTATGGATCCGCTCATAATTAGTATTAGCAAGACAGAACAAAGCTGAAGAGACTAGGCCGTGGGAAATCATCAAGACCAGAGCCCCCGTGAACCCTCAAGGAGTCTGGATCAAAATCCCCCCTACAACCAGCCCCATATGACTGACCGAGGAGTAGGCGATTAATGACTTCAAATCAGCCTGACGAAGACAAATTGCACCCGTTATAACAATCCCCCACAACGCCAAGGTAATAAAAGGGTAAGCCAACTCCTTAGTTAAAGGCTCCAGAACAATCATCATGCGCATCATCCCATACCCCCCAAGCTTCAGTAGTACAGCGGCCAAAATCATAGAACCTGCAACCGGGGCCTCTACATGCGCCTTGGGAAGCCAAAGATGGACCCCATATAACGGCATCTTAACTAAAAAAGCCACCAAGCACCCCGCCCATCAAATCTTGTCCCCCCACGAGGACAGAGCAAGAGGCGGAATGTACTGCATAGTCAACATAGACAAAGTCCCCAGGTCCTTGTGCAGCAGAAGCAAAGCAACCAATAAGGGAAGGGACCCGGCTAAAGTATAAAACATAAAGTAAACCCCCGCGTCGAGTCGCTCCATCTGGTTCCCCCAACGCGTAATGATCACCAAAGTTGGAATTAAAGTAGCTTCGAACATGACATAAAACATCATAACTTCTGTTGCCCCAAAAGCCATGATCAAGAATGCCTGCAAGGAGATTAAAAGGGTGATGTAAGTGCGCTGCCGATACTCCGGCTCTGACATAGCATGATTTTGCGTGGCCAAGATAGTCAGAGGTAGCAACCAGCAGGTCAAAGTCAATAATGGAGTCGAAAGAGGATCCGTACCCAGATAACTGCTTGAAGCACCCCACCCTGCTTCAAAATCCCATTTCATCCACGTCAAACTAAATAAAGCAATGACCAGACTATGGGCGGTAGTAGTGGCTCAGAGCCACTTCTTATCCACCAACCAAGTAGTAGGAACTAGCATGATAGTAGGGACTAAAATTTTTAGCATTTCAATAGATTAAGATTCTGGAGATGGCTCGTCCCATGGGTACGAGAAGTGGCTACTAGAAGGGCCAACCCCGCCCCGGCCTCACAAGCCGAAAAGGCTAACAAAAACATCGGAGCAACAGAATAGGCAACGGACTCAAGCTGAAGGCCTCAAAGGGCTAAAGCGATGTATAAAGACAGCATTATCCCCTCTAGACACAGAAGAGTAGACAAAAGATGGGTACGATGAGAAGCCACACCCATCAGCCCCAAAATGAACGCCGAAGCAAAACTAAAGTGTACAGGAGTCATAAGGCAACTGTGGACTTGAACCACAATCCACTGAGCCGAAATCAGCAGTCTTTCCTTGGACTAATCACCTACTCAGCTCATTCTAAACCCCCCTGGACTCACTCATAAGCTAAACCAAGAGTAAGTAAGACAAGCAAGATAGTTGCCCAATAGAAGGTCTCAGTAGGGAGAGGTAACTGGTTTCCCCAGGGCAAAGGAAGAAGAAGAGCAATCTCCAAATCAAACAATAGAAACAAGATCGCCACTAGAAAGAACCGCATGGAAAAAGGCAGACGAGCGGACCCGAGAGGATCAAACCCGCACTCATAAGGAGACAATTTCTCTGCATCAGGATTTATTTGAGGAAGCCAAAACGAAACAATAGCAAGGACACAAGACAAGGCAGAAACGATCAAAATAATGGTTAAAATTAAGTTTATTATCTTTCCTTGGAATCTAACCAAGACTAAATGATTGGAAGTCATTTGTACTAACATAATACTAGAAAGATTATGAACCTCATCAGTAGATAGAGACATAGAGGAATAGTCACACTACGTCAACAAAATGCCAATACCAAGCAGCAGCCTCAAACCCGAAATGATGCTCCGACGTAAAATGATGTTGAATCTGTCGTAAAAAACACACTGCCAAGAAAGTAGACCCAATAATTACATGAAGACCGTGGAAACCTGTGGCCACAAAAAATGTAGACCCGTAGACACCATCAGCAATAGTAAAAGGTGCCTCATAATACTCTATCCCCTGAAGGAAAGTAAAGTAGAACCCAAGAAGAATCGTCAAGCCTAAAGACTGAATCGCTTCCTTACGCTCCCCCTCCATCAGACTATGATGGGCCCAAGTGACAGTGACACCAGAGGCAAGAAGAACAGCCGTGTTTAGAAGAGGAACTTCAAAGGGATCCAATGTGGTAATCCCCGTGGGAGGCCAACACCCCCCTAGCTCAGAGGTCGGAGCAAGACTAGAATGATAAAAAGCCCAGAAGAATCCTACGAAAAAGAAGACCTCAGAAGTAATAAAAAGGATCATACCATAGCGGAGCCCCTTTTGCACAGGAGGGGTATGATGCCCCTGGAAGGTTCCCTCTCGAACAACATCCCGTCACCACTGGTACATTGTCAAGGTCATAAGGACCAACCCCAATGTTATTGGAACCATTGAATGGAAGTGAAACCAGATAGCAGTCCCTGACGTTACCAAAAGAGCAGATACCGCCCCCGTCAGCGGCCAAGGACTGGGATTAACCATATGAAATGCATGTGCCTGTGAGTGTGCCATTATACGTTTTCTTGAAGATACAGACTTAGCAGTAATACAAAAACATAAGCCTGAATCATTGCCACTGCCACTTCCAACAACGTGAGTAAGAACAACACCACTGCCGCCGAGATTGCAACAGCAGGCATAATGGGGATCAACACAAACGCGGCCGTAGCGATCAACTGGATTAGCAAGTGCCCCGCAGTAAGATTGGCCGTAAGCCGAACCCCTAACGCTAGGGGACGAATAAATAAACTAATTGTTTCGATAATGATGAGCACTGGAATTAAAGGAGTTGGAGTGCCCTCAGGCAACAAATGCCCAAGAGCAGCAGTAGGCTGATTTCGCATCCCAATAACAACCGTTGCTAACCACAGAGGAACTGCAAGACCCATATTTAAAGAAAGCTGAGTAGTGGGGGTAAAAGTATAAGGGAGAAGGCCTAGCATGTTCAGAGTGATTAAAAAGATCATAAGAGACGCTAGAAGAACAGCCCACTTATGACCCCCCACATTTAAAGGGAGAAAAAGCTGCTGAGTAAAACGGTTAAGAAACCACCCCTGAAGGGTCAACAAACGGTTATTCAGCCATCGAGAGGACGGAGCAGGATAAAGCACTCACGGAAGACTCAATGCGAGAGCTACAAGAGGAATACCCAAGTAAGTGGGGCTCATAAACTGATCAAAGAAACTTAATGCCATGGTCAATTTCAGGGTTCAGGCTTAGGCTCAAGTTTGTCTGCACTAACAACCGGCTCATTAGGGAAAGTATGGCCCATAATTTTAGTGTGAATAATAGTTAAATAAATAAACCAAGAGAGTACTAGAATAAAAAATCAAGGGGCAGGATTCAACTGAGGCATGCCACTAGGGGTGGTCGGAAATCACCAATCTTTAGCTTAAAAGGCTAACGCTACGTCCATATTTAGCTTCCTAGTGAATAACCTGTCTAGCATTAAAGAAGACCAATCCTCAAAGTGCTCTAGAGGAACTGCCTCAACAACAATTGGCATGAAACTGTGATTGGCACCACAAATTTCAGAACACTGACCATAATATACCCCAGGACGAGAAGCAATAAATGTTGTCTGATTCAGACGTCCCGGCACGGCATCAACTTTGACTCCCAGGGAGGGAACTGCTCAGGAATGTAATACATCCTCAGCCGAAACGAGAACCCGGACAGGAGACTCAACCGGAACAACCATTCGATGGTCCGTCTCTAGCAGCCGAAACTGCCCCGGAGTTAGATCCTGTGTAGGTACCATGTAAGAGTCGAACTCTAAATCTTCATAGTCTGTGTATTCGTAACTTCAATACCACTGGTGACCCATAGTCTTGACAGTCAAATGCGGATTATCTACTTCATCCATCAAATAAAGAGCCCGAAGAGACGGCAATGCGATTAATACTAAGATAACAGCCGGTAAGACAGTCCACACAATCTCAACACCCTGAGAATCTAGAATATGCTTATCAGTGAGCTTGGCAGAGACCACCGCCACAATAATATACAGTACCATAATACTGATTATAGAGACAATCATAAGCGTATGGTCATGAAAAGATAAAAGTTCTTCTATAACAGGCGAAGCTGCATTCTGGAATCCTAACTGTGATGGGTGTGCCATAAAACCCAAGATACGCAGGGGTTTAACCTACAACTCTGCCTCGACAAAGCAGTGTAATATCGTTTTTACTAGAATCTTATAAAGACAAGAAAGTGGCAGAGTGGTTATGCAGCCGGCTTGAAATCGGCTAATGGGGGTTCAATTCCTTCCTTTCTCGTTAATAGTTACACTGAACCTGAACAAAAGCTGGCTCTTCAAATGTATGGTATGGAGGAGGACAACCATGTAATCACTCCACATTATTCTCTGCTAGCTCCACAGAAAGTACCTCTCGCTTAGCAGCGAAAGCCTCCCACAAAATAAACAAGAACATAATCACAGCCACGAGAGAGATTAGAGACCCAATTGAAGACACAGTGTTCCACAGAGTATAAGCATCAGGATAGTCGGAGTATCGACGCGGCATCCCAGCTAACCCAAGGAAATGCTGAGGGAAGAAGGTCACATTTACCCCAACGAACATTACCCCAAAGTGGATTTTAGTCCAAGTGCTGTGAAGAGTGTAGCCAGTGAAAAGGGGGAATCAATGCACGAACCCACCCATGATAGCAAACACAGCCCCCATAGAGAGAACATAATGGAAATGTGCTACCACATAATAGGTGTCGTGCAGAACGATGTCAAGAGAAGAATTAGACAAGATAATACCCGTTAGTCCTCCCACAGTGAATAAGAAAATAAACCCGAGAGCCCAAAGGAGAGGGGTGTCTCACTTAATTGAACCCCCGTGAAGAGTGGCTAATCAACTGAACACCTTCACCCCCGTAGGAATAGCAATAATCATAGTGGCGGAAGTGAAATAGGCACGGGTATCAACATCCATACCAACGGTAAACATATGATGGGCCCAAACAATAAAGCCAAGAAGACCAATTGCCATCATGGCCCATACCATCCCCATGTAACCAAATGGCTCCTTCTTACCAGAATAGTAAGCAACGATATGAGAGATCATACCGAATCCAGGAAGAATGAGGATGTACACCTCAGGGTGGCCAAAGAACCAGAATAAATGCTGATAAAGAATGGGATCACCACCCCCCGCTGGATCAAAGAAAGTAGTATTAAGATTACGGTCAGTAAGAAGCATTGTAATGCCAGCGGCTAACACGGGCAACGACAACAGGAGAAGAACCGCAGTAACTAAGACGGATCAGACAAACAGAGGAGTCTGATACTGGGAAATAGCAGGAGGTTTCATATTAATGATTGTGGTAATGAAATTAATAGCCCCAAGAATTGAAGAGACACCTGCGAGATGGAGAGAAAAAATGGTTAAGTCTACCGACGCCCCAGCGTGAGCTAAGTTACCAGCAAGAGGAGGATAAACCGTCCATCCCGTCCCAGCCCCTGCTTCCACCCCAGAAGAGGCTAAAAGAAGCAGGAAAGAAGGAGGAAGGAGCCAAAAGCTCATGTTATTCATACGAGGAAACGCCATATCCGGAGCCCCAATCATAAGAGGAACAAGCCAGTTACCGAACCCACCAATTAAAATGGGCATCACTATAAAGAAAATCATTACAAAAGCATGTGCTGTAACAATAACATTGTAAATTTGATCATCTCCCAATAAAGCCCCAGGCTGACTTAACTCCGCCCGGATTAGAAGACTCAAAGCCGTACCCACCATTCCGGCCCAAGCGCCAAACACTAAATAAAGGGTACCAATATCTTTATGATTAGTAGAAAAGAATCATCGGGTAATTGCCATAGGTAAGGTGGCTGAATGCTTAAGCGGTGGGCCGTAGCCCCATAAACAGAGGTTAAATTCCTCTCCTTTCCAAGCTCTGTAGTGGAATCCACGTCAGATTGCAAACCTGAAAATGCAGATTAATACCTGCCGGAGCTTTTAAGACCGCACATCCCCCTAGATGAAAGCTCGCCGGTTAGAGCGCTTAGCTGTTAACTAAGAACTTGTAGGATCAAGGCCTTCTCATCTATTGAGGTCTTAGCTTAATTAAAGCGTTTGAGTTGCATTCAAAAAATGTGGGATAAAGTCCCGCAGACCTTTAATCAAGGGCTAGGAGACTCCCACTCCTATTTGAAGCTTTGAAGGCTTCTGGTTTAAATGTTTATCCTAAGCCCCTACAGCGTCATAGCCTCAATCAATGGTGTGACTGGCAGAAGCATTAACGCGCCAACCAAGGCCATCGAAAGGGGTAAGATGGCCTGAGTAGAGTAGAACCGCCAAAGGGCGGTAGTGTTGGAAGTCCCGGGAAATAAGGTGAGACACATTACATAAGAAACCCGTATGTAGAAAAACAGGTTCAACAAGGAGGCCATGGCCATAAGGGTTGCAATAAGTGGGAGATTCTGTTTTGCCAGCTCATGCAAGATCAGCCACTTTGGGAGAAATCCGGACAGAGGAGGGAGCCCGCCAAGAGAGAGCAGCGTTAACATAGTGAGAGTTACAAGCCCCGGAGCTTTAGCTCACTTCAGGGCCAAGGTACTGATTTTCGTAGCCGAAACCGTCTTTAATGCCATGAAAGTTGCGGAGGTTATTACGATGTACACCCCTAGGCCCAGAACTGTTAAATTAGGCACAAACTTTACCACAATAATTATTCACCCCATATGGGCAATTGAAGAATAAGCCAAAAGCTTACGCAGCTGCGTCTGATTTAGCCCCCCTCACCCCCCAACCAAAGCCGAACAGACCCCGAGACAAGCTAAAAGCACAGGACTTGCCCCAGGCGCCACCTGATAAATTAAAGCAAACGGGGCTAACTTCTGCCAAGTTGAAAGAATTAATCCCGTAGTAAGATCCAGCCCCTGCAGCACCTCAGGGTACCAAAAATGGACCGGAGCCAACCCCACCTTAAGCGCTAACGCAATCATAACGACATTACTTGTGAGGGAGTCAGGCAGTTGCTGAATATTTCACTCTCCCGTAATTCAAGCATTAATGACAACTGCAAACATCACCAGCATGGCTGCCGTGGCCTGTGTTAGAAAATACTTAGTGGCAGCTTCGACCGCCCGGGGGTGACCACGCCGCGCCATAAGTGGAATAATAGCCAAAGTATTGATCTCCAACCCCATTCACGCCACAAACCAGTGAGAGCTCATCAGGGTCAGAGTGGTTCCCAAGCCCAAACTGAGGATTAAAAAGCCGTTTACGTAGGGATTCATGAAGCAAAGGAAGGACTTTAACCTACATTTTCGGGGTATGGGCCCAAAAGCTTTATTAGCTGACTTTACTAGGAAGTGGTGTAGTGGAAGCACCAAGAGTTTTGATCTCTTGAGGTTGGGTTCGAGCCCCTTCTTCCTAAGGAAATGAGGAGACTCTAACTCCCATCATCCACTCTATCAAAGTGGCCCTTTTAGCATTCAGGCACATTTCCTTACATTGTTTAGCCCTGAGGGGGTAGGCCTGCTAAAGAGACAGGGAGGGCAACATGCCAGATTATTAAAGCTAAGGTAAGAGGGAGAAAGTTTTTTCATACTAAGTGCATGAGCTGATCATAGCGAAAACGGGGGTATGAAGCCCGCACCCATAAAAACACAATAGACAAGAGAGCAGCTTTGGTTATTAAATTTAAAGCCGTTAGCTCTGGAACCAAAGGAGTGTGAAGGGCGCCTAAGAAGAGGATCACGGACAATGTGTTCATCAGAAGAATGTTGGCGTACTCAGCTAAGAAGAAAAGGGCAAAGGGCCCGCCCGCATACTCTACATTAAACCCGGAGACCAACTCAGACTCCCCCTCAGTCAGATCAAAAGGGGCCCGATTTGTCTCTGCAAGAGTGGAAATATACCACATAATTGCCAGAGGCCACGCTGGAGCCACCAGTCACATAGTTTCTTGCGCCACACTAAATGTATATAAAGTAAACCCACCCGAAATTACAATAACTGATAGAAGAATCAACCCCAAACTAACCTCGTAAGAAATAGTCTGAGCAACGGCCCGGAGAGCCCCAATTAAAGCATACTTCGAATTAGAGGCCCAACCTGACCCCAAGATCGAATAGACCGCAAGGCTCGACAAAGCCAACACAAACAGGACCCCTAGATTAAGATCTATGACCGGATAGGGGATAGGCATCGGGGCCCAAAGAGCAAGAGCTAAAGCAAGGGCCAACATGGGAGTGGCCAAGAATAAGAAAGGCGAAGACGTAGATGGCCGAACTGGCTCCTTGATAAACAACTTGACCCCATCTGCAATAGGCTGAAGAAGCCCGGTAGGACCCACAACATTAGGACCCTTACGTAACTGCATGTATCCAAGAGTTTTACGCTCCAAAAGCGTAAGAAATGCCACCGCCAAGAGTACCGGAACGATGTAAGTCAGAGGATTGATAATATGGGTAATAACGATCATAGCTAGAAAGAGGACTTGAACCTCTGTAACAAGGGCTTAGGCCTTTCGCAATTACCAGGCTCTGCCATCCTAGCGTACCATAATCTCTGGCTTGCAGTATCGTGCTTTCTTTCCCACTTTATTTGCCCACAGTGGGTGAAAGTAGGGCTTACCTGTAGCATGGGCCCCTCTTTTCCGGTCCTTTCGTACTAGGAACAGACACTTCATAGATAGAAACCGACCTGGATTACTCCGGTCTGAACTCAGATCACGTAGGACTTTAATCGTTGAACAAACGAACCCTTAATAGCGGCTGCACCATTAGGATGTCCCGATCCAACATCGAGGTCGTAAACCCTTTCGTCGATATGAACTCTGAGAAAGGATTGCGCTGTTATCCCTAGGGTAACTTGGTTCGTTGATCAGGCCTTAACCTGGATCATTTATGGTCAGATATTCTGCTTCTTAGAGCTGTAACTCTTAGCTTTAGGGAGTATTTCCCCACTCCACATGGAGGCTTTTTTCTCCTCCGCGGTCGCCCCAACCGAAGACAATCTGATCAGTCAACACATTGAAACCTAGCTCTTTATTCCTGTCGGGTTTAAACTACTAACTATGTCTGATCTTATATCTTAAGCTCCATAGGGTCTTCTCGTCTTATGTTTTTATGCCCGCTTCTGCACGGACAGATCAATTTCACTGATTAGGGATAGGAGACAGTCGAGCCCTCGTGATGCCATTCATACAGGTCTTTATTTAAAAGACAAATGATTACGCTACCTTTGCACGGTCAGAATACCGCGGCCGTTAAATTTTTCAGTTCACAGGGCAGGCGGGACCTCTAATACTTTGTTTTTAGCAAGAGGCGATGTTTTTGGTAAACAGGCGAGGCTCGTGTTTGCCGAGTTCCTTCTTTCCCTTTTAATCTTTCCACGATAGGCACTCCTGTGTCGGGTTAACGATAACTCTGCTGTAAGATCTTCCAGTTTATTATTAATTCTACATGCCCCTCTGTTTGGGTTCGCTAATTGTCAGCGGCCGATCCGATCTGACTTACACACATGCCAGGAGAAGAGTATTCTCTTCTTGTTACTAATTTTAGCATTATCTCTTCTATATTCATATAGAATAGCTTAGTAAAAATAGGGGAATAGGAAGTAATAATCAGTATTTACGGTTTAATTTTACTTGAGCTTTAACGCTTTCTATCCAGATGGCTGCTCTTAGGCCCACTAAAGCAATTTACCTCATAATAATATGATCCTTATCCACCTGAAAAGATTGTATTCTATTTCAAAGGAGCTGTACCTCCTTTGACTAACTCTTATCTCTGACTTTTAGTCTTAATAGGCAATCCACCCATTGATTGAAGCAAATATAAGGCTGAACTAATATCCATTTCCTAAGCAACCAGCTATAACCAAGCTCGATAGGTCTGTCACCTCTACTCGGGAGTCTTCCCACCCTATTGCCACAGAGACGGGTTAGCCCTACAAGGCCGCTCCGGAGTAGCTCGCTTGGTTTCGGGAGTTCGAACTAAAAATCACTCTGCTCGATTTCACTGGCTAAATCATGATGCAAAAGGTACGAGACTTAATCTCTGCTTTTTCACGCTTTGACGAACTATTTCACCACTCTTTCAGCTTTCCCTTGCGGTACTTTTTCTATTGCTCAAATTGTCCTTTTCTATCGCCTATACTAAGGAGGGAAAATGGTTTAGCTATAACTCCCTAAACACTCACTATCTATGGTTGGTCATTTAACTTAATTTGTTCGGCTAGCTATTCAGCTCAGAACGATCCGGTTTGCACGGATGTCTCCTCGGTGTAAGGGAGGTGCTTTACCCTTAGCTACGTCCTGATAGTTCCAAGTGCACCTTCCGGTACACTTACCTTGTTACGACTTACCTCCTCTTATAGCTACCCAAAAGCTTATATACTCATTACTAACGTAATTCGAGGAGAGTGACGGGCGGTGTGTGCGTGCCTTAGAGCCAGCTTCAAGAGGACACTCTGCTTCTCTCTTTACTGCTAAATCCACCTTCACAATGCTTGTTTCAAAGCATTATCCGTAATATTCTGAACCAGAAAATGTAGCCCATTTCTTCCCACCCCATTAGCTACACCTCGACCTGACGTTCTGGGCCATACCCATTGAGCTTACTACTATCCCTTCACAAGGTAAGCTGACGACGGCGGTATATAGGCTGGATTTTACAAGGAGTGGTGAGGTTTAACGAGGATCATCGGTTATAGAACGGGCTCCTCTAGGGGGATCTAAGGTGTCGCCAAGTCCTTTGGGTTTTAAGCTAGCGCTTGTAGTCCCCTGGCGGATAATATCTGTACCATATTATCAAAGTTTAGGGCTAAGCATAGTGGGGTATCTAATCCCAGTTTGTGCCTTAGCTATCGTGAATTCGAGGATAGAATCTTTTAAAGCTACCTTCGTTGAAGAGCTTAATAACCCCCAGATGCGTAAAACAGCCCAAGGGGCCTTCGGCTTTAGTTGTACATGCTCCTGTAATCACTCTTTACGCCGACAGACATCAACTCGAACCCCTCGTATAACCGCGGTGGCTGGCACGAGTTTTACCGGTTCTCTTGATCCTAACTAAGTCAAGTTTTCACTCATGGCTTAATGTCTATCACTGCGGAACCCCTTCGGGCCCCCTTGGGGGCGTGGCTAAGCAAGGCGTCTTGGGCTACATTATGTGTGCCTGATGCCAGCTCCTCGTCCCCCCAAGGGGGACCGAGGGCATTCTCACGGGGACGCGGAAACTTGCATGTGTAAATTAGACCAAAATTGATGTTAAAGTCAGGACCAAGCCTTTGTGCCCTCGGGACTTGTTAAGGTCCATCTTAGCATCTTCAGTGCTATGCTTTATTTAAGCTACGATAGC